AGAGATGATGAGAGCAGGAGTTCATTTTGGACATGGTACGAGGAAATGGAATCCTAGAATGGCACCTTATATTTCTGCAAAGCGTAAAGGTATTCATATTATAAATCTGACTAGAACTGCTCGTTTTTTATCAGAAGCTTGTGATTTAGTTTTTGATGCTGCAAGTAGGGGAAAACAATTCTTAATTGTTGGGACAAAAAATAAAGCAGCTGATTTAGTGTCGCGGGCTGCAATACGGGCTCGGTGTCATTATGTTAATAAAAAGTGGCTCGGCGGCATGTTAACAAATTGGTCCACTACAGAAAAAAGACTTCATAAGTTTAGGGACTTGAGAACTGAACAAAAGACAGAGGGATTCAACCGTCTTCCGAAAAGGGATGCAGCTGTGTTGAAGAGACAATTATCTCGCTTGGAAACATATCTAGGCGGGATTAAATATATGACGGGATTGCCTGATATTGTAATCATCCTCGATCAGCAAGAAGAATATACGGCTCTTAGAGAATGTATCACTTTGGGAATTCCAACCATTTCTTTAATCGATACAAATTGTAATCCCGATCTCGCGGATATTTCGATTCCAGCAAATGATGACGCTATAGCTTCAATTCGATTCATTCTTAACAAATTAGTATTCGCAATTTGTGAGGGTCGTTCTAGCTATATACAAAATTCTTGATTAATAATAAGATAAATAAATCAATTTTTTTTGAGGGAGGGGCTCCCTGTATTTCGATTTAAAAAATCGGTTACTACTCCTTAATTGTACAAAAGAAAAAGAGAGAAAAACTAGGGATATTGTGTGATTTGTTTAGTTGGGATCCAAAACTAAAATATAAAATTAACGTAAATAAGTAAAAAAAGGGGGGGATCTTGAATCAAAATAATTTAAAGTTCTTATTTCTGTCAGAGGGCAATATGAATGTTTTATCATGTTCCATCAACACACTAATAAAAGAAGGGTTATATGAGATATCTGGTGTAGAAGTAGGCCAACATTTCTATTGGCAAATAGGGGGTTTCCAGATCCATGCCCAAGTCCTTATTACTTCTTGGGTTGTAATTGCTATCTTATTAGGTTCTGCAGTTCTAGCGATTCGCAATCCACAAACCATTCCAACTGACGGCCAAAATTTCTTTGAATTTGTCCTTGAATTCATTCGAGACGTGAGTAAAACCCAGATTGGAGAAGAATATGGTCCATGGGTTCCCTTTATTGGAACCCTGTTTTTATTTATTTTTGTTTCTAACTGGTCAGGAGCCCTTTTACCGTGGAAAATTATCCAGTTACCTCAAGGGGAGTTAGCAGCACCAACGAATGATATAAATACGACGGTTGCTTTAGCTTTACTCACATCAGTAGCCTATTTTTATGCGGGGCTTAGCAAAAAAGGATTAGGGTATTTCAGTAAATACATTCAACCAACCCCAATTCTTTTACCCATTAACATCTTAGAAGATTTTACAAAACCCCTATCACTTAGTTTTCGACTTTTCGGAAATATATTAGCCGATGAATTAGTCGTTGTTGTTCTTGTTTCTTTAGTACCGTTAGTGGTTCCTATACCTGTCATGTTCCTTGGATTATTTACAAGCGGGATTCAAGCTCTCATTTTTGCCACTTTAGCTGCGGCTTATATAGGTGAATCTATGGAAGGTCATCATTAACGATTTTTTTTCAAATATTCTTTTTTAGGTTAGCCCAATTAATTATAGAATAGTTGGTTTACGTTATGTAAGAAACACTTGTATATGTGATATTTGATATTGCCTAGGTATATATAAGTTAAAGATCTATATAATTTGAATCTGCTCTACATGCTTTTGTGAATTTCTATTTAGATAGGGATTCGATTATAAATTCTTCCTTTTTATCTGTGAATTGGCTGAAAAAACGATAAAAAAAGAATGAAGAATTCAAAGAATGGTTCACAAAAAATAAATGGCATAAAAAAGTCGTATATCTATATTATGGATTTTTAAAAATCCCGTGAATAGGAACTACTATTAAAGTAATTCTTATGATTCACTCATTTTATTATATTATTTCAATTCTAGTTTTTTGTTATTTTGGCTTGATGAATCTTAGCGATTACTTTATTAGAATTACGTCCTAAGTCATTTGATGATTGTATCATTAACTATTTCTTTATTTTGGTGTGAGGAACTTATCATGAATCCACTGGTTTCTGCTGCTTCGGTTATTGCTGCTGGGTTGGCTGTTGGGCTTGCTTCTATTGGACCTGGAGTTGGTCAAGGTACAGCTGCGGGTCAAGCTGTCGAAGGTATCGCGAGACAACCTGAGGCAGAAGGAAAAATCCGAGGTACTTTATTGCTTAGTTTGGCTTTTATGGAAGCTTTAACAATTTATGGCCTGGTTGTAGCATTAGCGCTTTTATTTGCGAATCCTTTTGTTTAATCCCAGAAATCATAAAATTCGGGATTTTTTTTTGTAGTTTTTTAATTCTATCAAGATTTAACTCCTACAATTATTCATTGA